TAAATAGACAATCAGAAAAAGAAGAGAACATTGTTTTTGCAAACATGAATAGAATTTTTTTAACTTGTAAGAAAACAACTTTCTCTTTATCCCCCCAGCCTAGAAGGAAAGATCTTGCTTTTACTATGATGAAAAATTTTCGATTTTTATCGCTTTCTAGTTAGAATTTATTGGTTGTACTTACCCAATAATCTAATATGAATGATTCACTATTCACTCGGTTTTCGGGTCATAATCATTATGTAGGAGAGATGGCCGAGTGGTTGAAGGCGTAGCATTGGAACTGCTATGTAGGCTTTTGCTTACCGAGGGTTCGAATCCCTCTCTTTCCGTACCTTCACCTAATCCCCTAATTCACCGATCTTACTAACCACAATAGATCAAATAGCAATGGATACCACTATTCCAACAGTTAGACTTTTCTTTGATATGGATTCTTTATTCCTAATGGCTGTGGTACGGAAAATACTGGTAAAGAAAAGAGTAGACAAGGAATAAAAATCTCCCTCTCGGTCTATGATACCTAAATGGAAGAAAAATCCGGATCAAACCCTTATTTATCTTAACCTTAGGTTAATTTACTTCACCGAAAGGGAGCAAAATTGTTCGAACCCTTATTAGTCTTGATTTTCTTTTTGTTAGGTTTAAGTCTGACGAGAATAATATTCTACAACTAGCAATTCATTTATTTTCAAACCGACCCATTTACTATCTATTATTTGATTGACTAATCCTTTATATTGGAATGGTTGAAGAGTCAAATGGTTTGGCAATTCCTCATGAGGGGATGAATCGAGAGAATTTTGAATCAGAGCTCTAGATTTTTGTTCATCCCTCGCCGCAATAGTATCTCGGGGTTTGCAGCGATAACTTGGTATATCTACTATACGACCATTGACTAAAATATGTCTATGGTTAACTAATTGGCGAGCTCCCGGAATAGTCGGAGCCATACCCAACCGAAAAAGGATGTTATCCAAGCGCATTTCAAGTAATTGTAGTAAAACCTGACCTGTTGACCCTTTTGCCTTTCCGGCGATACGAACGTATTTAAGTAATTGTCGTTCTGTAAGACCATAATGAAAACGCAATTTTTGTTTTTCTTCTAGGCGAATACGATATTGGGATTTTTTCCCGGAACGCAGTTGGTTTTTAAGATCACTTCCAGTTCTGGGCCTTTTATTAGTTAGTCCCGGTAAAGCCCCCAGGCGGCGTATTTTTTTGAAACGAGGACCTCGGTAACGCGACATAAAGACTCCTTCTTCTTATTTATATTTAATTATTAATTCTTATTGATGAAATTTCATTCTACAGAATAAACCTAAACTAAAAATGAACTCAATTCTAAATAAAGGGAAATTTATTGAAGTATTATTCTAGTAAAGAATAATGAGATGAGTTGGATAAATATCCAGATCTTTCTATTCTATATATAGAAAAAGAAAAGGATTCTTTTCGTGACATAGTTGGAAGTTCCTATAACATAAAAAATCAATGACTTTTGCGAAGACATTTTTTTCAATATTCTTTGATTTCACATTATCAATCATGTAAAACATTGAATAAAATAAATAGAGAAAGCCGACTATCGGAATCGAACCGATGACCATCGCATTACAAATGCGATGCTCTAACCTCTGAGCTAAGCAGGCTCACATAACAGAAATTTGACATGCATAGGAATTCAACAAACTCTTAGTTTGCTATTAACTATTACTATTTTCTTAGCTATTCATATTCGCTATTCATAATTAATATGAATATATTAAAGAATAGAATATATAATTTCAAATACAAATAACTGGGAAATATTATAGAACATAACGATTAATCTAGCGATATAGAATTTCAATTTTTTTATCCCAATTAAAAAAAAAAGAATCGACCGTTCAAGTATTCGAAATTTCATGGGAAAATGGGTGGAAAAGAGGCAGATGTATTGTATGTATCCACCTATATTGAATTGCGGACACAGAAACGATAAAATCGTTTTTGATTGGACCAAATATGAGCCTCCTATAGAAGATGAAAGAAAATAGACAAGAAATCAAAGACAAAGAAGAGAAAACACTTTTTCGAGACAGGAATCGAGATCTAGAATTCAACGGTTCCGGTATAAATGAAAGAAAAAAGGGAACGAGATCACAATGAGATTTTAATCTCAAAAAGGGGGATATGGCGAAATTGGTAGACGCTACGGACTTAATTGGATTGAGCCTTGGTATGGAAACTTACTAAGTGATAACTTTCAAATTCAGAGAAACCCCGGAATTAATAAAAATGGGCAATCCTGAGCCAAATCACGTTTTCCGAAAACAAACAAAGGTTCAGAAAGCGAAAATCAAAAAGGATAGGTGCAGAGACTCGATGGAAGTTGTTCTAACGAATGGAGTTGATTGTCTTGCGTTGGTATAGGAATCCTTCTATCGAAACTTCAGAAAAGATGAAGGATAAACCTGTATACATAATACAGAAGAATTCTTGTGAATCGATTCCATAT